CTGCCGAGTCCCTGGATGGGCGGGTGAGAAACTGGCAAGGATGGATGCTTTCACTCGGCTTCTATTGATGATTGAGACGGGAATAACTAGAGGTCCCTGGGTAAAGGGATTCTTAAGGACAGTCCCCTATCCCCGGTAGTGATGAATATATATATCAAAAATTTTGATGAACGAATTTTCTTCGAACGACTGCTCCAACTATGCGATATGCCCGTTATGCTTACCCATATGCCTACAATTGCCTTGCTCATAGCCCTCGGGGAGCGCGGGGGCCGCTGCTGCAGAGTAAGCCTTCATTTTTGTTCGACCTTTATTTAAGAGATAATAGGGCGTAAGGGGGACGGCGACGAGTCACCCCACGTTTCGTTTCCTCAGCTTTTGAGCCCCTTTCTACACAATCTCAGGCTGTCTTTTTCCGGAGGACGGGTTTGATCCTTTTCTAGCCGAGTTTTGTCTTTCGAGTCTCATGTTGAGTTTTGTCTTTCATATGATACTTTGTCTTAAGAACTAGGGCTGAGCCCGTTCCTCGCTCAAGCGAAAGAAAGAGGAAGCTTACTTACCTCTTAGAATAACCAGATATAAGGTAAACTAAAGCATCTGTCATATGCTGTAATCGAATCCGTAAAATATCTTTCATAAGAGAGTTTCTCACATAAATGAGTCCTCCCCTGAAGTCCTTTCTGCACTTGCTGCCTAGCCTTCGGGAATGAAAGTCAGTGCCCCTGGTTTGGATTTATAAGGAGCAGCTTCCTAACCGCTTTCCAACATCATCTTTCTCGCTTTCCAAAGCAAAGGTAAACGACTAACTAAGCAAAGCACTAGGTACGGTCAGCCTTAGACAAGACAAGCCAATCATTCACACCTGACTTTATCTATATTAACTTTTTCTATAGCTAGTCCTATTGAGTAATGGAAGGGGTCGGTACGGTAGGCTCTCTATCTCAATCCGAGGAACTGAACTAGAGCTCAGGAAGAAGCCAGCCCTAAATCCGCTTATGAGAACTTCACTTCACGATTGGACGGCTAAGCTAAGCACCAACTTCCGCGAGGACTGCCCTGAAGGATAGGACTTTTTTCTCTTACCAAGAGAGAATAAGGTAAGAGATTCAGACTGTGAACCTTACGATTTTGCTATCTGAGCAGTTGGACGGCCGGAAGAGAAAGAAAGAATTCCGAACCCCTTGTTGAGAGAGCCGACCAATGGAATGGGACTTGAAAAGATAGAGGGGTTTTCCCGACTAGCTGAGAGTCTTTACACCGATAGTCTTTCACTTTTATAGTGCTATGGATCGTACCTCTGGCCGAGGATGAGGACATCTTTTTCGTAACAGAAACAGAATCAGGGGTGGACCTTAGTGGCCTTCTCGCTACGAATACACCGGGTTAACTAATGCCTCCGTATAATATCAGAAGGGAGTTCTTATGAAAGGAATGCCATCTTTCAGACTTAATTAAGTTACCGATTGCAGACTTTTAAAGTACTTATGGATATGCTGATGGCGAATCTGTGGGGTAAGCCTTTGTTGCAGTGAAGGAAAATTTGGCTTATTAGAGGTCCGGTCGGCTCTCTCACTCATCTCTCTCTATGAAAGAGTCTATACAAGGGAAAAAGTCCTTAAATGCACATTACGAAAAATGGAAAGCAAGAGAAGAGGGCAAGCAGTACGTACCGTATTCACATATGATGGTTGGTGTCTATTCGTTGTGAAAGACTAGTGATGGATTTCTACAACTAAGAAAGCAGCTTACAGCCAAGAAAAAGCAACCTCCATCCCGAGCGATGGATGAGCCGGGGTGAAATCACTCGATGCCTTCATTGAACTACTTCCTTAGGAGAGGATGGCCTATTGCCTATTGGAGGAAGCAAGAAAAGGTATTCAGCAAGAAGTGGAAAAGATCCTGCTGTTAACGAGGAAATTCATTGGCGAGACCATCACACCTTTTACAGTCAATTCAATAAAAGAAGTGTACTACGAAAGAGGAGTTCTTTGACTCGCGGTTGATCTTTAGAAGATTAGGCACAAGTCTGAGGCCAGAAAGGATAAATCAATGCAATTGAAGCAAGTAATGGAAGCCCCAGAAAGCAAGGTGGTTATTCTTATTAGTATTAGTAGAACTCGGACTCTTTTCTTTATCCTCAATCGCAGGATCAGAAGGCACTCTACTAAACACGGATTGACTCTCTTGCCCAAGCATTGCCGCCCACGACTCGGTTAACTACTTTGGTTCTTCCTTACCTTTTCCCTGCAGCAAAGGGGTCTTAGGTCTATTGTTTGACGGGAGTAGTAGAGAAAAGGGGAAAGCTCTTTCTTTTCTGATCGAAAGATATTTTTTTGACTCGCTATCGCTATAAAGGTTACAACCGGCGGCATTCAAAAGGAAGGTTATTACATAAGTGATTAGAGCGATGCCCCTTGCTTTGCAAAGAGTTGAGTTCTTCCTCTTGAGCGCAGGATAGCCACTGACTCTTCCGATTAATTAAGATATAGGGACAAGCCAGAGCCAAAGCCAACGCGTCAAAGTCAAGTCAGGTTCAGCAATCGACATAACTGGTTCAAATACCAGAAGCTAGGTCATAGAAGGTAGATTCGATTCGACAATCTTAAGTAGTGGAGTCAGCCCTTTGCCGAGATACGATACTGTCAGCCTCAGCTAATCACTAGCTTCTGAAAGAATAATATCGTCAAGTCGGAGAGGAAGAAAGGAAGAAGAATGCCATCATAGAGGGATCAGCATGTAAACTTGAAGGGCTAGGGAACTCCTTTAGCTCCAGAATTCTTTAGAATGAGAGTTAGGGTCGATCGGGGGAGCCTTACCTCTTAGATGACCCAAGCAAGTCAGTAAGCTATTGGATTTTGATTGGATGGATCCCCAGTCCCTGCTAACTGTAGTTACTGAAGGTCGAGTAGTAGACGGGCGAGGCCCACTGTTATAATCGGGAGGGATATGTCCCTTGCTGCAAGTCATCTGGTGGTAAATATCCATTGGATATCCGTCACCATCTATTCTAGCTGATGCTGAGACCTTGACTTCTCTTTCACCCTACCCTCCGCCTTTGCGCGCATTTGGTGCGCTATTGAAGAAAAGAGCATTTCTATCTAATAATATTGTAGATAATCACAGAACGCTTCGCATTGGCTAGCTTGCTTGGCCGCACACATATAGATTCAAATAGCCCAATCAAGTCGATTCCGTGGGTTATCGGGACATAAAGGAGCTATACTATAGAATGCAAACGAGAGTGCCGCAAAATCAGTCCCTACGCTGCCTACATGGCGACTTCGAGCAGCTAAGAAGTCAAAAAAGAAAGTTATCAAGGAGTGACGAACTCGGACCCCTCAAAGCTTGCATTCTTTGCTTCGGATTCAATTCCTGAAAACCTATTCTGTGCATTTCCCAGGTGGTAAGGTAAGACTCGCATAAGCTATGACTCTGGTGCCTAGCCTTTCTAAAGGAATGCTTGCTGTCAGCTTTCAGTCCCATTGTTCACAGCAGACATGATCCAATTCATGACGATAAGAAGACGCTTCTCATGATGATAGGCGATAGGTAGCAAGAAATCTCGTTTCATAATAACCGTTCCGGTAGACGTTCTGACTTGTAAAGTAAAGAGAGCCTAGCAAGCTCGGACTGCAGACACTTAGCTAACTGGTTCTTCATTAGCCTAACTTAATTCGGTGTCAAATTCGTTAAGCCGCTGGGATACCGCTCCCTCGTTGGAAAAACCACGGCACTATACTTAACACATCGAATTGGACCTAAGGGGCTATAAGCTTCTGGGCGATGTTGTGTGCTTTCAAATAATGCCGCGTCGAGGGATGAGTTCCATCTCAGAAATAAGTCTGTCTGCATACTCTCCTCTGGATCAATTGTGTGGCAAGCCGACAGATTCTGCTACTTCTTTTCTTCCCTTCCGCTGTCACCTTTTCACGCTGTAAATATAAATAGGTGGTCTCTCCGGTTGTGTGGAGACTCTGCTACTATGGTCCTCACAGACCCCCCTTCCACGTCAAGCTCCATTATAATCAGATACGATCGACGATCAAACTCTTATAATAAATAATAAATAAAATAAGACGATCGACAGTGCGAGCTCGGCCAAGAGCTGTTGAATACCATTCAATCATTCGAAAACCGAATGAGCAGTAGATGAGTTTATAACAGAACAAAGAACCCATCTCATCTAGCCTTCTGTTCAGCAAGAGAGGCATCCATAATAGGTCTTTGTTTCATTATTAGCAGCCAGGGATGAGTTCGATCCATTAGGTTCTTCGATTTTCAGAAATGATGGAAATGAAAAAAAACAAGTTCTAACTAAAGAAGCCATCACCTTTGTAATTATTCCTAAGTATGGAATTAGTGATGCCCCCTCTTAATGATTCCCCCACGGTATTAGAGGAGCCCCAACCTACTCTGTACAAGCACCATACCAAAAAAAAGAAAGGTAAGAAAGAGAAACATAAGAAGAAGAAGGAAAATGACAGACGCTAAGAAAAAGGTATCGGCAGTATATGATAAGGTGGCTTCTAGGGCACGTGGTTCCATCATACTTGTCAAAGTAAGGAACCAACAATTGTTGAGGGATGGTTACGTTAGGGACCTACCATAATTCCAGGGCGTCCACCGCCCCATCGGTATTGGTTCCTTCAAATGGCCCTAAGTCTTTCTTCTAGGAACTCTAGCGTCTCCTTTGACGAAGGATCCTCGTATAAGGAGAAGGAGGATTTATTTTAAACCCCGATTGTACCCTAGGGTCGCTTGGTTTGAATGTCGACCCGTTGTGACTCGTTTTATTTAAAGTGGATAAGGGGAGAGGGAAGGAGTAGTTCGCTTACTTCTATCCGGAGAGAAAGTCCCCTCCTTGAGAAGCGAGGAAAGGATCAAAGAGAAGAATCGGGCAGCAGGACGTGTAACCCCCCGAAGGGGAACCCCCGCCTGGAGGCGGGAAAGAAAGAGAACAAGACAAGAAAGCCAGTCGATCAAGAGGAGCGTAGGAGGCTATGGGTATAGCATCCAAGCTACTCGAGTGAACAGCAGGAACCAACTCTCCTTGATTGGCTAAGAGAATATGGATAGCAGTCAGGATAATAAAGGACTGAGATCAATCACAGAACCAGACCTCGAGTCGTAATTGATAGCTTTGGAAGCAGTAAAAAGCCTTAACGGGGTGAAGACATTTCCAATCGCCGTAGCATTCAACCTGGCTTCTATGAATACCAGCCCAATAGAGATGAATGAAAGAAGCAAGAAAAGAAGAAGGGTAAGTAGGATCTTTCGGCTTTGCAGTGATGGCTTGGATGATTTTCTTGTCCCGATTGAACTACTTCCGCTGCAACAATAGCAAAAGAAAGAGCTGTTGTCGGAAAATCTTTTTTTCCTCTCTTAAGGCCAGGCCTTAAAGGGCGGATACTTACTTTTACGATGGTGGTTGTTTTACGCTCTCCCAATCCACTTCTTTTCAATCCAATCGTGTCGTAAGCTCCCTCTCCCCAGAAGAGAGGGGTAAAAAGGAAAATGACGATCGAGAAAGGAAGTTTTTCCAAATATTTGGACACATGCTCGTTCTATAGCCCCCCAATCAGCTTGATACCTTTTCGTAGCACCGCAAACTAACTAGTTATTCTAGGACCTCGCTAAGGAGAGAGTCCAGTTGCTTCCAATAGCTTCAGTCAAGCTATTAAAATAAAAAGAATCCATTTCTGATTTCGTTTTTTAGTTTGGCTTGCTTTAGTAAGACCCGCGTTCAATGTGAAAAATGAAGTCAGTATGAGCCTGGTCCTTTCGAACCCGCTACGCCCCTGGGATATCAGTAAGATAATCTTTATATCCTATTAGTAAACTATTAGCGTACCAAAGCTCAAGCGAGCCAGTTACACGGCCACTTCTTCCTCTATTCGATTTTGCTTCTTCCCAGGCCCGGGTAGCTTTGGCTCTTGTTGAAGCATTGCCGGAAGCTTCACTCTGTGTAAAGTAAGGACTTAGCTTTTACGGGGAAATCCCCGAATGGGGACCTTAGGAGCTTTGTTCAGCACTGACCTTTTCTAGACCGGTCAAATCAGATCCCTGCGTAGAAGTTCAGTTTCAAAGCGCTAATAATCTCCAAATATGTTGTTTCGTATTTGATTCGGTCAACTCCCGTCCCATCTTTTCACGAATAAACTTCTTCCCTGCTTTTTGGGATACTAAATGAAGCCCCTGCTTGGCCCTTTACTGGCAGTCCTTTGTAATGCCCGAACCCGGGCTACTACCGATTATAAATTATACGGATAACCCTTCCCATGACTACTTCTTGTCGTAAGACAGTTCGCTTACCCGATTGGCTGGGGGCTTAGACAAGACTTAAAAATAAGCACTAAAGGCCTGGTGAAGCTCCACCTTTCTCTCCAATTCCCCCTTCCCCCACGATCAATAAGCAGGAATTATTTATCGACAGGATTTGACCTGAACTCTCCTCTCTGTACCGTATCTATCTCTTCTAGCAAGCTAGAAAGAGAGTGAAAAGCTTTTCCTTCTCCCACGTTAAGTGTTCCCGGATCACTAACAAGAACTATTAAAGTCTTGTATAAAGGAGTGTATCCTAGCTAAAAAGAAAGATGTAAAATTAAGCTACTAACGCTTTCATTAAGATTGGCTAGCTTCCATAAATGGGACCAGAGATGGGGGCGATAGATATGGAGGAATCTTAGACCTTTCCAATGGTCGAGGGAATCGAAAATAAGCATTTCACGAGCTAACTACATGGTTCATTCGCCCCTACTTGGGCTTGGAAAAAAACAGCTTCTTTTGCTCGCTACGGGAACGGTTATCGCATTTTCTTCTTTTGACTTCAGTCCCTTTGCTTATATTGGATGGAGGTAACGGGCCACCACACCACTCTGATTAGCCTTGCGTTAGTTATTGGTCTCATTTGGTTCTGCAACCTCACTCAACCCTAACCCTCTCCTCACACCCACAGCCCTGACCGGAAGTAGAGTACAGTTTGAGATAGGAATCGATGACCAATCGAAAGATTGATTAGCTCGAGTGAGAAGTCCGAAGAGAAACGTATTCCTCCTTTCTTGATTCAATTCCTTAGCGCATCACCCTTACTGGTCGCCGTAGAAAGGACGGTATTCGTATACTGATAGCACCTACCAGGCAGGACGGATTGGCTTAAGACCGGAATGTTTGACTTAACCATTCCTTTACTTGATTTGGGAAAGCTTCTAGCTGTCTGTACTCCACGCTAAGGAACTCAGTCATGAAATAGCGGATCTCTCTCATAACAGAAGGAAAGCAAGAAGTACCCTATCGACCGAAGCTACACAAATCCTTAACTACTGAATAACTAATACTAATGGAAGGGCTTTAAGCTACCGATGAAGCAAACAAGGGCTACCAGAAGAACGGCATCCGTTTGTTTTCCACAAGACAGTTGCGAGAGACCAATTCTCGATAGAGGAGAGTACGACAGAAGACAGGGCGAGACGAGCTATTGAAAGGCTTCAATTTACAGGTAAAGGACAGACTGATTGCATCTACCGGGCACAGGACTTATTGGCTTAAGAAGGAAGCCAAAGAAAGAAGGGATTCGCTTACTTTTATAACAGGGAAAAAAGAGCTCTAATTGATGTTCCTGGTCTAGCTCAGTCAATGGTTACACTTGACACCTTCTCCTCATCTCTGTTTGCTGTAACTCTGTCCCTATCTATGTGATTTGGAGACCAAGATAAGTAGGGATTGGATCGATGTAATGCCTGCTTGAAGCTCTGTTCTATGCCCGCCCTCTGCCCATACAGAGATGTGGTCACACAATGAAAGCTTTCTATAGTCACCAGTAAGAAATTGTCTATTTGACATGTCAGCATTGGAATAATAGCATACAGGACTAGCCTCCCCCTCTGGGGATTCTTTCTCGGTCATCTGATGTTGGGAATTCACCTTCAAAGGAGCAACCTATGATCCATTGTGTGTCACAACGTCTTTCATTGATTCTCAAGTCAAAAGACTTCAGTTGATACATCAAACCTGGAATGTTCCGCTTCGGATAGGAGGATTGTGCCCGATCGGTCAATGATGAGAAGGCTTCTGCCGACCCCAAAGTAGTTGATGACACAATAGATCTTTTAGTACAAGATTGCTCGCTTCGTTCCCGAGCTATTGACTTATGTGATCAAACCATAAATGAGTAGGAAAATCTAGGCAATGACATCGTAACTGCACTAAATGAATGAATGTCCGGGCTATTTTGCTATCTCAGAGGCATGGCCATAACTTTGATCTTTTTTATCGAACGAGTAAATCTTAGTGTTATACCTTTACCGCCCACCTACCCCAAAGAGGAATGCTTGGACCTACTTCTGATGGTGTGATTCTAGCTTCGCTTCTGTCGATCCTCTGTTCATGGATCATTTCAATACAAAAATGTGGTTTACCAAGCCGATTCTGTCTAAAACTTGATCTTTCAATACCAGACGACTTCTTTCCAATTTCCGATCCGGACAAGGGAAAGGCGACTACTAGGCAAAATACCTCTTTTGCCTCATTGCTAGATTGAGCGGAGTTCTGTCTTGTTTCGCCTATTGAGAGACCAACAAAGAGCATTTTCCCGCGCACTTGGGTCAGATGAAGAAGAAAGGAGCTCTCTCTACTATTCGAAGCTTCTCCGGTCTCGCTTTCTGTGCGGCATGAACCCCTGGTGGGACAGGAACCTATGGGAAATTCTCTTTATAAGAAAGATCAAGTCAATCGGCATTGTTATTTGGTTATTCCGTTTCGGCTTTTCTCCTTTTTACCAGTTAATGTAACAGATCCTTTCTCAGTAAGCTTCTATTCCCGAGGAACGTGTTTCAGTCGGGTGAAGCATACGATCCGCTTGTAGTCCTTATCTTCAGGTCGCTTCACGCTTGACGTGCGTGAATAAATCGAATAGTAGAGTAGATCAGCATCGGTGCAAAGATCCAATAAAGGTAAAGGTATCGGCTCTGGATTCATATTGAGGAGTAGATCCGGCTCATAAGAGAAGTGATGGTTGCCGCTTTTTAATTTCTTGCGGGAAGATCAGCTTCTCTTTCTTTTCGTTATGTTCTCTTTGACCCCCCTAGCCCTACTCTTCTCGTAAAAGAAGTCTGGCTAATCGTTATTGGTCGATCCATATTCAATATTCCAGCTTAGATAAGTAGCGAAATATATAGATCATAGATCTTACCCTTACCTAAATCGGATTGGATTACATAAGAATTTAAAAGTATAGTCCATGCTTTTCGAAGGTCCGTGGCAAGAGGATCCAATCCCGGGGAGTATTAAAAGACTTCCTCTGAATTTGTGGTTCTCGACTCTGTGTATTGAGTTGCCCGATTCATTCTGATTTAGGCTAATTTCATATCAATTCATTCTTTTTTTAAGTATGTGCGCTTAGGGCGCCTTCTATTGGCTGATTGGCGCTTTGAAACACTCTTCCTTAGTAAAATTAGGTAGAGCCGGCACCGGCATGCATATTGCTTGTCAAGTCCCGTTTCAGTTTAGTTATTGGGAATCAATCCGACACCAGTTGTCCCACGCCTTTAGCTCCTAGACTTATAACCTTCTTCGAGAGAAAGCGACTAGAGGAAAAAATCTAAATCCTATCTAAACGACTTGTCCCCAATCAAATGAAATGGCCAGGCTCTTTCTTCGAACGTCCTGCGGAAAAGTTGTACACTGACTTGAGAAAGCATCGTTACTTGAAAACGAATCGGGATTCAAAGCAGCAAGTCGGGAAAGAAGAGAAGGCCGGCGCCTTCCATCCGGGGAGAAAAGGAAAACCACCTAACTAGGCTACTCTAACCCATGGGCCACGACGCGAGGCTTCAAAACCAGTCACTCGCCCTCGTATCTTACCCTTGAATCGTATTAAAAGCATCGAAGACGCTGCCGAACCACTACTCGTACTGGTAGCTCATCCTCCACCAAGAGAAACATAAAGTGATGGCATACTTTATTATGATACCTCCCTCTGTTGCAATAGAAAAGAGAAGCCAATTCCTTCTCAGCGAAAGATGCACAGAATACGGGCTTTGAAAGGCAACTAGCCTTTTTGGCACTTGGCGAGAGAACCCGATTGTGATTGACCTCCAGCGAGTAAGGTCGGACAATGCTTTCACACTTACGGGAGATGAAAAAAGATGAATTATTCGAACGGAAAGACAGCTAGAACGCCTTAGATCTGATCTACTTGAGAATGGGTATCTGCCGAAGTGGAGAAGATTTCCTTAGGCCGAGTAGAACCAATGATTTCACACTCGTAACCATCGAAAAGGGAAGCCGAAGAGCTCCAATCCCTTGATTTCGTAGCCATTGCCGGGGAAGACAGTAGGTCGGGAGGAAGGTAACCAGAGGTTGTGGTAAATCAGTGTGGGAAAGCCCCTCGTTTGAGTATGCGCCATCCCCTTCACTTCCAGAAAGCCGTTGAGCATATGTGTCGCCTGAGACTTTGGTAGAACATCCGGCTGCAGAAGGCATCTGGTTTGAAGACTTGTTCCGAAACCTGTAATCATCAGAATATGCAATTACCCGATCAGAACAAAACTGGATCTGGAAGGAATGTCATTAAGTGAAGGAGTCCTCGTAAGCGCATAGGCAAAAGGGCTTGGTGCTCGTTGTTCCCCATTTACACATGGGCGAGACGAAGAAACCTCCATATAGTTGAGCAGCGAGAACTGCACTTGCCACTTGCATTAGTAGAGGCTATTAAAAATACTGTCCACACTCTTGTCTGCGAAGCGAAGCAAGGTAGTTATTCCAGTTTCTCCTCTAATAATGGCATCGGCGGAAAGTTTCCTACGGCGAGCTCGAGCAGAAGGCGCAGCCGAAGGCCAATAAAGCCCTACTTCTATACAATTCCGGCAAGGTAATCCAATTGGAAAACCCTGACTGAACGATGTTATGTCGACTTAATCCGTGGTTGAATATGTTATGTCGGCTTAGCCAAAAGTTGAAGATTTCGATGGTCTAGCCCGAAATGGGAGTGAGAAGTCTCTAAAAAGGCGAGCTGGGCTCAGGGAGCCGCTCTAGGGAAGAAGGATCCCGGGATTAAACCTGTTGTGATGAATTAGTCCTCCTACTCAAAGTGGTCATCAACCACTTTCCGTCTTGGATCTGAGTCAACGGCATTAGCATTTTTTTTTTTTTTTTTATCACTACGCTGTCTGTGAAGCTAGTTTCGCCATATTAAAATTGGGTTTGAGAGTCTTTACTGATACCTAATAGGATAGGTGTAAAATAGAGGTTTAAAGGTCTATAATCCCCTTTCACTCTTTTTCTACAATCACTGGCGTAACATAATTGGAGGATGCCCTTGCTGCGGATTCGTCTGGTCATTGAGATTCGCCTCTTTTGCTCTCCCATTCGAAACCTGGCGGAATTTCTACCCATCATCCCGTCCGAAGACCGAACTTGATTACTATACAAACACAAAAAACAATTTGACCCTTTGCAGATTCTGCCTCGCTGAGTGGTTTTGTATCACAGTCTTCTAGCCCCGAAGCCTATCGGAATAAGGCAGGCCGAAGTGATAAACTGATCTATTGACCCTTTCTTTTTCGGAGTTTGGGTCTATTACCAGGCTTGGACCAGGTCTACCAAACGGTGACGAACCAATTCCTCTTTTCGCTTCCGTTACAACTGGAGGTCTTCCGCTTTAGTTGTGTCGCATACTTCCCCGCCCCCTAACACAAGAAAATAAGTGAACTTCCTAACGATTCTAATCAGGTTTCCTATTGTTATTGATAGGGATTCAAGTGCGTAAAACACCTCTTCAAGAGAAGACCCTAAGTAGCTGGATTCTCTCAGAAGCTATTTACGCGCTTTCAGACCTTCAGATCCTTCGCCATAGAATAAATCTATCGGTCTGGGTCCTACCTTTAAATTAATAAATTAAATAGGTAGTTTTCTCGCTAACGCTAGGAGCTTGGGCTCACCCATTAACAAGCAAGAAAGCCGAAACAAGAGGATCTGAGCTAGCAGCTGAGAACTATCCACCTAAGGGCTTGTCCGCGGAATCAACAAGACTCTGTGTCCGTGAGCTGCCATCTCACATCTCGGCCTTAAGGATGGCTTAGATTAGAAGCCTCTTTTGGGGGGCTTACAAGGGGGATCAATAAATAGTACCAAGTAAGTCTTCCAGCGAAAGCAATTGTTGTGATGGATTCACCCTATCAGCTAAAAGAAAAGCCAAAGTGAAAGGCTCACCCATAACTAACGGGTAGGCTTACACTACACAAATGGATGGGAACAACTATTATAAGATAATCTTTCCGGGGTTACCAATAGAGCTATATCTCATAGGCACTAGAGAAGAGTTTAAAGCCTTGAGTATAAGAGCTCACCGAAAGTGCTGAAGCCTGCCTCACATCAAGGAATGAGTTTCTTCCCTCAGTGGATGCTGGTCTAACTGGCCCTGTCCCATGAGTTAGGAATTTCTATGTCCGTGAGTGATCCATTGGCTATAAGCCTTCAAGTCTTCGCTCTATTGCTGTCTCATTTCACGTTCACGATAGAAATTCTTCCTGGTTAATCAAAACTCCCCTCCTTGCGCATGGTTGGTTTAGACCACACGCAAAGACTAGGAAATCACGACCGGATCTCCCCCCACTAATCCAAGTAGCACCTAAAGTTAGATGATCAGTCAAAGCTTTAGGTGGCATGATCTCACATTTGTTATATTTGATAATGAGATCAAAGAGTTTCCAAAGTAATCCGAAACGTTTTAGGTCGGGATCTTCTTTCTCAACCTTCCACGTACGGAGTACTGTTGGACCCTCTCAAACCAAGATTGAAGTGAAGGATCAGGGTCTGCGGATTGTTGCGCGTACCAAGCAACATATTGTAACCAAGCACGCACCCACCTTCGAAGAATGGACCACCCCAAGCATTACTTGTTAGCCTTGTCAGTCGAGTGAAAACGAGAGGTACGTGTAGTCACTCATACACGCTATATGAGGTCATAATTAACATGCGAAAAAGTCATAGGATAGGCTGGTTCATGCTTACCGAAGACAAGATATTCTTCTTTACTTCCTTCTTTCGGACTAATGCGTCTGCAGCCGTTGCAGCTAAATAAACGGAGGAAGGAGGAGGCCCCAAGCATCAAATGGATTAGAGTTTGAGAAGAACTCAAAGCGGTTCGATGTTCTTAAGCAAAGAGTGCCTTGATCAGAATCAAGGGTATGCTATAAATGAGAGAGAGAGCAATGGGAAAGAGAAGGGATGATGCAGTCAATAATGACTTACTTATAGGTAAAGAGAGAATCTTCTTACCGAGTCGAATGAGATGTACCGTCCTTAAGAAATGCTTACGGAGTGGAAAGCGCAGATGGCTTAGACCAGCTTAAAAGATGGATATTAGGAAGAGAATAGAAGACTGGCTGGACTGAGCCGGAACGTAGGAAGGAATCTCCATTAGAATTAGATAGGTGAATGAGCAGACGATAACGCAGCGCACCAATAAGGAAGTCAACAGCACAGCCTAGCCCTAACAAGCCAACTCCATTCCTATCCTAGGTCTAGCGACTACGTACCTCCTCTAGCTAGTTGAGTGACTACGTACCTATTAAACAAAGAGTTAGAAAGGACTGGAGTTAAAAGGGAGTTAGCCAAGTCCAAGTCCTGCTTCACTCTATTGCCGTTAGAGCTGATGGCCTTTACGATACGATGTTAAATCGTTTTTGTTCACGCCTATTCATAGGGCAGCAGTGATCTCTGGCCTAACCAGTAGGTTAGTGACTTCGTACCTAAGTTCATATCCCGAAGATATACATTGATTTCTATCGGGCTCTATAGAGCGAACGAATTCGTTTTCTTGTTAGAATGTGGGATTGCCCATATTCCTCCTTAAACGTTAATTTAAAAGCAATAATCAAGCTGTCTGCATAGATATCTTGTCTATGAAAGAAAGACGACATTCGGTGCCATGGAAAGGCCTATAGAGCCTATAGAATAGATAGAATAGAATGAAGAAAGGCCGTTGGTTTACGTAGTTACCTATGGCAAATATGCACCCTCCCTCCTGCGAACTACCTTTCATTCTGATCGCGACTTTCAATGCTTTCCAAAAGAGATGGTCGGGACAACTGTCAGCTAGCTTACCTAGTGGACTTAGTGGGCAGGTTAAACTTTAGTTTTCGATTCCGCGACTCTGAGAATCACAAACTAGAAATATCATAAGAAAAGAGAAAAGAAAATAACTAAAAGAGGGAAAGACTCTTTATTACACGAGTACGAGCGTAGAGTAAGGAGCTGTAGTTGGTCGCCTCTCCTTCCCTTTGGGAGCCTTAGGTTAGTTAGAGGGTAAGTAAATACCATACCTTTAGGCCTTTAGACTTACCAGGTAAAACTTGAGGGGTTGTTCTTCGCGGAAGATAAATCGAATAACTGAAAATGTAAGCCATATAGACCACTTTATAGCCTGTTCAAAAGGGATTGAATGTGTTAAGCTAAGTGGCTTTCACTCGTTAACGACTACGAAAAAGTCTTCCTTTAGAAAAGTTCTGTTAGGTTCTTAGTAGCAAAGAAAGGGACCTTAGAGACGCAAGTGTGAGACATCCATTAGCCTTCGCTTACGTAAGCCTTTGCTGGCTTTTCAGCCCTTGCGCGCTAGCGTTTTCCCTTACTAGTTACGGTATTAATTTCCTCGGAAAGGGGGAGAAAAAGCATTTGAACAACTCTAAGTTGCCTCTATTTAAGTTCATTTCTTCTTCACTCTATTCCTATTCCAACTCTCAATTCAATCAGGTTTAGCTATGCTAGCCCGAAACCTGTAAGTACGAAATCCAGTGTAAATTGAATGTGAACTAGCGAAGACGGAGGAAGGGGAACTAGGCTAGGCTTCTCCTCTCTTTATTTAAAGGTTTAGCTCCGCACTCAATCAACCAAATAAAGGTACTCCAGATGAGGTTTACGAGGTGAATGAGGTTAAGGACCTCGAATGTCATTCCATCAAACTTTCAGTCGGTCTTGACGCCCTATCCTAAAGGTCAAGGGCTATTCTTACGATGTGAATACGGATATCTATTCTTATCATTCACTCTTACCAAAGGGCTTCTTTTCTTGTTCCAGGGGTGTTAGACAGGGGGACCCCCTTTCACCCCTCCTTTTCTGTCTTGCAGCTGATGTCCTTAGCAGAAACCTCACTGATCTCCATCATAAAGGATTGGTCAAATCTATTTCCTCTCCAATAGGCTCCTTCTCATGTCATGTATGCTGATGATGTATTTATGCAGAGGAGATTCTAATTCTCTAACTAATCTTATGGCCTTCCTGTCAGCTTATGGTGAGGCCTCTGGTCAATCTATCAGTAAAGAAAAAAGCCTTTTCTGCAAGTATGATGACCAAAGGAAACAATTCTTTCATTCAGCTTTGCTGAAGGCAGATTCCCTTTCATCTATCTCGGGGTTCCTGTTTTCAAAGGCATCCCAAGACAGTCTCATCTTCAATATCTTGCTGATAAAGTGCTCGAAAGCTGGATGGGCAAACTACTCTCTTTGGCTGGGAGGATCCAGTTGGTTCAGTCAGTCATCCTTTCAATGCTTCTCCACAGTTTTATGATTTACTTGTATCAAGTTTAATTAAAAAGCTCAATAGCTGGATTAGAAAATCTGGACTGGTTGCTGTGATAAGAAGAAGCTGCTTTCTGTTCCTTGGTCTCAAGTTTGTACAGATAAATCTTGTGGAGGCCTGGGCATAAGGGACTTGAGGCATCTCAACCATGCAGCCCTTCTTAAATTGGAACCTAACCTTTTCACTAAGGGAGTTTACTTGCTTAAGCTTTAGCTAAGGAAAATCCATAGAGTTGGGTAGGGATGGGACTAAAGAGACTCTTTGTTTACAGCCAACCATGAACAGAACAGAGTTCAGAGTCGATTCGGTAATTAAGAGTCGATCTAGTATGGCAAATTCCTCGCTGGCACTAGATTCTCGAAACGAAAGCTATTAGACCGGGCTTCCCCTAGCTTTCTATTGGTTACGGAAAGGAACGATATATATTCTGTTAAAGACTAGGTACTACTTTATCATAGCATTTTACCTTGTAGTACGTGAATTAGGCTAGGCCCTTGCTCGGAGTGGGGCAGGATCCGCAGCTTCTTTTAAACTGACTTCCTAAAATCGGCTTTTTCCTCCGACGCTCACGACTTCGGTGCTTATTGGGCTACCTCCTCCTTTATCCCCTCACGTAAGCGAGCTAGTCCCCGAAAATGCTCGTTCGCTTTCCCTATAACTAGAAATATCATAAGAGAAGAATTCACTACTTCCGAGCTCTCTTTCTAACTAGAAATATCATAAGAGAAGAAAGCTGCCCTTCTTTTAACCTAGGTCACCAGGTAATAGCTGGGATTTCGGATTAGAAAGCTATGTCTCGAGAACGCCTTCCTTCTAACTAAGGCAATTGGTCTCTCACGTTGGATATAGATAGGCCGACGTTGCCAATGCAAGTTAAGCGCGTAAACGCACAATCAACGGAAGGCTTCCTTGAAACCACCTTTCCTTCGTTCACTCCTGACCTGACAGAAGCTATGAAACCATCCATAGGGCAGGGGTGACTAAGCTCGCGAATCGAATGGTTAAAAAGCCGACTCTGTATACTGACTGCATTGCTCCCTCTTGACAGCTTGCTTCTGTTAGAGCTATTGTGTCACTGTCTTTCCCTACTTTCTCTGTCGATACCGAACACGGTTTCTAACCTCTTGACTAACGGCTTGTTTTGTTGACAGAGGGGCTCCGAGTGACAACTCCACTTGTCAAATAGTAACGGAAAGAAGCTCTTCAACTATAGAGCAAAGCTTTTTTCCCTAAGTTGACTCGACTCGAATGCCCTCTTAGCAATTGAATCCGTAACCTTTGCTATTTAAAGGCTGTTTGGGAGATGAAGTGCCTAACCCTAGCCTTAGATGGAGCAAAGCAGACTGAGGGCATTCACTAAGATCCGATTCTATTCCTTCTCTTTCTTTGGCATTTGTCCTATCTTTCATCCCGTGTACTTATCTTGATTTGTCGAGTCTGACACTAGGCCCAAAGGACCTATAGACTGACGTTAGTGGGTATAAGGAGAAGCAGTAGGAGAAGGAGTGTAATCAATATTGCATGAGGTTTATGTAGACTGAAAGCTTAGTAAACTAGACCTATAGGCTATTCATGTAACTAGTTAAAGAAGAGCTAGCACGAATCGTCTTTGCAGCGTAAACTCCTGAATGAATGCCTTAGCCGATAGAAGGAGAAGGATAGCATGTCATTGAATAGTAAAACATCACTCTTACCAAGACTTCTTTCCTTGATTTCCTTTCTTACGGGGGAAAGTTAACTAATTTCATTCTCTATCTCCTCTAGGGCGAAATAGAATAAAATTAGTATTTCTCTCCCGCATTGCTAGTCTTACTCTTTGACTTCTTACCTGATTGCACTAGTCTCATGGGCATTCTCAACCTACATACTATCTTCAATATATCTCTGAAGTTTAGTCAGTTGAGGAGCCGAAGTCCAGGAGGAGTAATTCCATTTTTAGAACTAGTGGGGAACCGATTCCGATTCTCTGTAACAGAGAACACAGTCGCAGTCGTAACCAAGGCCCAGTTTAGCAAGGAAGTGAAGTCCTTCGTCTTTAATCGCCCTTAGATAGCCAACCAGGCTGTGCACGCATGCATCTGGAGGGAACCAGATGTTTTTCGGCCAGGATAAGGAGGCAGCAGGAGGAGTTAAGGCCTTGTAGGCTGACTGGATGGTGAAGAGGCCATTAGACGTAAGGGTCCAGATTCTTTCCTCGTTTGAGGGGAAAGGAAGATTCAAATAAAAGTGGCAGAAAAAATCCGATACAATAATAGCATCACCCAAGCCGAGATCAACAATCGCACGCCCACCATATGTGTCAATTAATCTTCCACTCGAAAGCCAGGTATCATACTACAATTTAGTGATCGATCTATCACCAATGAAATGTCAAATGAATGGCTTTGCTTTGGGGATCAGCTTGCATATATTTTTTTCCACACAGGAGAACAGACAGTTGGAGGGGAATAGTCCCACATCGATTTGGATTTTTTATATCTAGCTTTGATCCAGTCGGTCCATATGGAACTGGGGTTGGAGGCCAGCAGCCAAACCTGCTTGAGAAGGCAGGCTTCATTCCATCTTCTAGGGCTTGGGATGCCCAATCAATCCTCCTTTTTCGGTTGACAGATGGTCTACCAGCTAACTGTACGTATTGACCTGCGATCCCAGTCACCCTAAAGGAAAGGAATTTTCGAAGCTTTCTCTCAATAGCATCCATGCTGCTATAAGAGATCAGAAAGGAGCACATCAAGTAGTCTTGTGTTGGTTTGGTATGAAACAAAAGTCTTGGATAAGCTGCAGTCGTCCAGACAGACCTTCCACCCGGTTAGCTTCTTTCTGATTTTATCTATCAAGGGATTACTGTTAGCAAATGAAATTTTGGCTGAGACAAGTGGCAAGCCAAGGTACCTTACAGGGAGTTGCTCCTCATGCATACCGAGAATGGAGAGGATAGCGGCCTTTAGAGCGGAAGAAATAGCATAGCATAATACGCTTCATTTTTGAAAGTTTACCGGAAGGCCGGAGTAAGGTTTTGGACTGAGTGGATGTCCGGATTGGGAAATATCATCAGATCATCAGCAAAAAGGAGGTGGGAAACTGAGACTAGTGCCTTACTTACTTTTTAAAGCAGACATCTGAACATTCAATCGGAATTGATAAAGGCATACTCATATTTTTCGAGATCCCACTTCTCTTCCTGAAAAGTCCCAGAGCTGATGAAATAGCTGTTCAGTCTTCTGATTCAATTCCATCTGCACCTTACACCAGCAAGGGAAAGATAGTTCTTACTCGTCCGTTAAGTATGTCACTTTTTCTAAGGAAGGCAAGAAAGTGCAGATTCATTACCGAAACAAATCTTAGAGATTCACCTCTTGGATAGGTGGTCGAAGTATGATGACAAGTCAGAAATTACCTACGCCGACTACTGCCCTCGCAAAAGTCTTATTTTCCTTCATTGAAAGCCCACATCTGCCTCAAATCAAAAGGGCTCGAGAAGGCTTGGGCAGGAACATTCTTGTTTTCCGGGCTATCTGCTATCACAAATGTCCAAAAGGAGGTTTCATTTAGACTTATATTATAAGAAGAGGGCAATGCTAGGAATATCGGCATTGACTATTTCTTTCTAGAGCAAGAATCTCGTGCGGAGGAGGCTGTTTGCAAGAAAAGGTTTCACATGACTCTGCTCCTTCAGGCCGATGAAAGCATCTCAAATGCAACCTTCACTTACGGAGAGCATTGCTAAAACCTGAATTGCATCATATATCTATAAGGAAGGTATAATCGAACTCAAAACATGCGAAGTCAGAGCTTTCCTCACGAGTACGTTTTTGATAGCTGTTTGTGGACAGGGTTGGATCCCTTACCAAGTTGTTACTAACTAAAAGGGGGTACCTTCTCCTAGACTTGACTGATCTCATCCCCTCTCGAAGGAACTTTTGGCTCTTCCCCGGCTGGATATACAGGACAAAGACTGCTTGCTTCAATGCCGTTGGCAGACGATAACCGTAAAAGAGGGTCTTGTTCTTAAATAAAGAAAGTCACGAAAAAGGAAGCAGGTAATGAGAAAGAGAAGCATCGAGATCTCAGCCCTAGTGATGACGCCTTTCCTGTTTTAGGAGATCGAACCGAACAAAAATGCGGATTTCGACTCTTACGGGTGCCTTGTGGCTAATGCATGGGACAATGGAACTTAGGCCTTCTAGCTAGAGCCCTTAGATTATGGCCTTCCTTTATTCCTATCCCTGTTTCAAGCTTGGGAAGGTGCATAATATTGTAGTGTAAGCACAAAGATTGGTCTGAAAGCGATGAGCAGCAGAAAGGTAGCTTCAAAGCAAGACCCTCCTTTTACTAAAGTAGAGAATAGGAGAAGTGGGAGATTGATTCGTTTAAGTAGTTAAGGCCATTAGCCTTTAATTCGTTGGAATCGCTAGTAATCGCGGATC